CAAGTTGGGGGGGGGTAGCTGGGGCTTGTCCTATTCCAATAGTGATGGACTCTGCCACACCGTCTAGGTGTGAGGCTGGGTCCTTGTCCACAAGCGTTGGGGGATCTCAGCGCACACATAAGCTTCAGGCCTACGAGCGAGTTGGGGGGGGGTAGCTGGGGGCAGGCCCCCCAGCTGGTTTGAAGTTAGAGTAGGTGTTGAGAAATAAAACTCGGGCTAGGGGAAATCTTAAGGGCTCTGCCACATCATTTAGGCAGGAAGTAGTTAAATCAGAATTCTAGCTTTGGGAGCTAGCGGTGGGAGTTGAAGTCTCTCCTTCCTGAGCACTAAGGGGGATTTTAACCCCCGACATCCGGCTTACAAGGCCAGCGCTCTGGGCTGAGCTATTAGGGCATGATCATTCAAGGGTCTTGTTCTCTAACCAGCTTGCGGCGGGTGAAAGAACTAGGAATAATAGGAAATACAAGGCAGATGCTACCTGGCCAATAATTACGAAGGGGTGCTCTACTGGTATACCTCCAATCCAAGTTAAAACTAGGACATCGGCTACAAGGGCTCAGAACAGCAACTGAGTTAAGGGCCGGAAGGTTAAGCCTCGCTGCTTAGACGTGTGAAGAATTGGCACCAACATTAGAACTAAGATTGAGAAAAGGAGGGCCAGAACACCGCCTAGCTTATTAGGGATGGAGCGGAGAATCGCGTATGCGAAAAGAAAATATCATTCAGGCTTAATATGAGGTGGTGTAACAAGGGGGTTAGCAGGGGTAAAGTTATCAGGGTCTCCTAAGAGGTTAGGTGAAAACAAGGCGAGGGAAGTTAGGGCTATTAAAAGAATAATAAAGCCCAGGAGGTCTTTATAGGAAAAGTATGGGTGAAAAGAGATTTTATCCGCATCTGAGTTAAGGCCTGCGGGGTTATTTGAGCCTGTTTCATGGAGGAAAAGTAAATGAATTATGGTAGCAGCAGCAATAACAAAAGGTAAGAGGAAGTGGAAGGCGAAGAAGCGGGTTAAGGTAGCATTATCTACTGAGAAACCACCCCAGATTCATTGAACTAATGCATTGCCAATATAAGGGACCGCTGAAAGAAGGTTAGTAATTACCGTAGCCCCTCAAAACGACATTTGTCCTCAGGGGAGAACATACCCCACAAATGCAGTTGCCATGACTAATAGAAGGAGAACCACACCCACATTTCAGGTTTCTTTATATAAGTAAGACCCATAATAAAGCCCTCGTGCAATGTGTATATAAATACAGATGAAGAAAAATGAGGCACCATTAGCATGAATACTTCGAATAAGTCAACCGAAGTTCACATCTCGACAGATGTGGACAACTGATGAAAAAGCTATAGAAATGTCTGAGGTATAATGTATAGCTAGGAATAAACCTGTAATAAGCTGAGTAATTAAGCAGAGCCCGAGTAGTGAGCCAAAGTTTCATCACACAGAAATATTTGAGGGGGCGGGGAGGTCTACTAGGGCATTATTTACAATGCTAAGAAGGGGGTGGGTCTTACGAAGGCTGGCCATTAGGTTCTTATAGTTGAATGACAACGGTGGTTTTTCAAGTCGCTAGTTCTGGTTAAAGTCCAGGTGAGAATTATGACTTATATCATAGTAATACTTTTATTGGGACTGGTGCTAGGGATGGTGGGAGTGGCGTCTAATCCCTCGCCTTACTTTGCTGCCTTGGGTTTAGTAGTGGTAGCTGGTTTGGGGTGTGGAGTGTTAATACACTACGGGGGGTCATTCTTGTCCCTTGTATTGTTTCTTATTTATCTAGGGGGGATATTAGTGGTGTTTGCGTACTCCGCAGCATTGGCTGCAGAGCCTTACCCTGAGGCATGGGGGGGGTGGGCAGTATTGGGGTATGTATTATTATATTTGGGGGGGGTACTAGTGGCAGGATTATACTGCTGGGGAGGGTGATTTGAGAGTACTTGAGTCCCTGAAGTTGAGCTGAAAGGGTTTACAGTCACGCGGGGGGACACTAGTGGGGTAGCCTTAATGTATTCTTCTGGTGGGGGGGTACTTGTTTTGGCAGCATGAGTGCTGCTGCTAACTTTAGGGGTAGTTCTAGAGCTGACACGGGGGCTAAGTCGAGGGGCTTTGCGAGCGGTTAGGTAATTAGAAGGGCCAACATTAGTGACAAGGCAAATATTGTAAGATATGTCTTAATTGCCCCTTGTTGAGCATTACTAGTTGTGCTAATAAGTGGAATTTGGTTCTGGGTGATAGCCTTGGGCCCAATTTTCTCAAGCCATGTCTGATCTATTATTTGGGAGGCTAATTTTTGGCCTAGGAGAAGGCCCAGTTTAGGTGCTAAACGATGGATAATTGAGGGGAAAAACCCTAGCATGTTGGAGAAGTGGTGGATGGGAAGAATAGGTAACGACTTAAGTTGTTTGGTAGTTATGTGAGCAAGCTCAAGAGCAATTACAAGACCTATAATAGTCACAATAAGGGCACTAGCTTTAAGTGTAAAAGGTATGGTTATTACAGGGGTCTTAACGAAGTTAATGTTATAAGAGATAAGAAGTCCAGCGGCAATACTACCCCAGGCTAATCGCTTAATAGGGTTGATGACTGAGGGGTTATTTTCATTAATAGGGGATAGAGTTGCAAACCGAGGGTACCCCATGGAAACAAAGAAGACAACACGCAGGCTATATACTGCGGTGAATGAAGTGGCAAGAAGGGTAAGGATAAGGGCTCAGGCGTTAATGTGGGATGTGTTAAGGGCTTCAATAATAGCGTCTTTGGAGAAAAAGCCTGCTAAAAAGGGGGTGCCTGTTAGAGCCAAGCTACCAACAGTCAGACAAGAGGAGGTAAATGGGGTGAGATTATGCATTCCTCCTATCTTACGAATGTCCTGCTCGTCATTAAGGCTGTGGATAATTGAGCCCGAGCATAGGAATAGTATTGCTTTAAAGAATGCATGGGTGCAGATATGAAGGAATGCTAGTTGGGGTAGATTCAGCCCAATAGTTACTATTATTAAGCCTAGTTGACTTGAGGTAGAAAATGCTACAATCTTCTTAATGTCATTTTGTGTGAGAGCACAGATTGCTGTAAATAGCGTTGTGAAGGCCCCTAGGCAGAGGCAGACTGATAAAGCTAACTGGTTATGTTCCAAAAGAGGGCTAAGACGGATTAAGAGGAAAATTCCGGCTACAACCATAGTGCTTGAGTGAAGTAGGGCTGAAACGGGGGTTGGGCCTTCTATGGCAGAGGGTAATCAAGGGTGAAGTCCAAATTGAGCTGATTTCCCAGCAGCAGCTAAAATTACACCTATTAAAGGAAGCGAAAGGTCAAGGTGTTTAGAGGCCGAAAAAATTTGTTCTAGCTCTCAAGAATTTAAATTGGTTGCCAATCAGGCTATAGCTAGAATTAAGCCAATGTCCCCAACTCGATTGTAAAGAACCGCCTGAAGGGCAGCAGTGTTAGCATCGGCTCGCCCGTATCACCAACCAATAAGTAAAAAAGATATAATACCCACGCCTTCTCATCCGATGAAAAGTTGAAATATGTTGTTGGCAGTAACTAATGTGATTATAGCAATAAGGAAAATTAGTAAATACTTAAAGAAGCGGTTGATATTGGGATCTGAGTGTATGTATCAGAGGGCAAACTCTAAGATAGATCAGGTCACATATAAGGCTACAGGTGTAAAAATAATTGAGTAGAAGTCAAATTTTAGACTAATAGAAATATCAAAGGAACTAGTGTTTATTCATGTTCACGATGAAGTTAGGGACTGAAGTCCTGAGTCTAAAAAGAGAATAAGGGGTACCAAACTTACAAAAAATGCTAGTTTTACTGATGTCTTTACATAGGAGTGGGCTCATTGAGGGGTATTAGGGGTTGGATTTAGAGCAGATAAAAGGGGGAGCAGAAGAAGAGCAAAAATAATCATAAGACTTGAGTTTATTATAAGTGTGGTTGGATGCATAACTTCTACTTGGATTTGCACCAAGAGTTTTTGGTTCCTAAGACCAATGGATGAGCTATTATCCTTTAGAAGCCTTAAACGAGTGAGCCTGGGAATTTAACTCAGGAAACAAGAATTAGCAGTTCATGTAGCTCATAGCCTCTCTCGGTGGGCAGAGGGATTCTAACCCCCAACTTAAGGATCACAACCTAACATTTTATTTCAAACTACGCGCACAGTATAGTCAACCTCAAATCAACTCAGGTTTAAGCATTAGTATGAGAAGGGGGAGAATGTGTAGAGCTATTAAGATATGTTCTCGGGTGTGAGTAGGATCTAGGCCGACTAAGTGTAAGGGGAGATTGCCACGTTGGGTAGTGAGGAATATGTGTAGAGAGTAGGCAGCAGTAATAAGAGCACCTGCCCCTGTAAGAATTAAGGAGAAGGGGGATCAGTTGAACATGGAGGTTATAATCATAAGTTCCCCTATCAGGTTAGGGAGGGGCGGTAGGGCAAGGTTGGCCAAACTCGCTAAAAATCACCAGACAGCTAGCAAGGGGAAAATAGATTGTAGGCCTCGGGCTAAGAGCATGGTACGGGTGTGTGTGCGTTCATAATTGGTATTTGCTAGGCAGAATAGCGCAGAGGAAGTTAAGCCGTGGGCGATTATTAAAATAATAGCGCCGGCGAGACCTCAGGGTGTTTGAATTAAGATACCAGCTGCTACAAGACCTATATGGCCGACGGATGAATACGCGATTAGGGATTTCAGATCTGTTTGGCGCAGACAAATAGAACCAGTTATTACAACACCCCATAGAGCAAAGATGATAAACGGGTAGATTAAGTTCTTAGAGAGTGGTTCAAGAATTACCATTATTCGAATTATACCATAGCCCCCTAGCTTCAGCAGAACAGCAGCTAGAATTATTGAGCCTGCAATGGGGGCCTCTACGTGCGCTTTAGGAAGTCATAGATGAATTCCATAAAGGGGTATTTTTACCAAGAAGGCAAGGAGGCAGGCGGCCCACCAGAGAGTACCCCCTAATGGCGTAGAGACTAGGGGTTTAGAATATAGCAGAATTAGCATCGACAGAGTCCCAGTATCGTTTTGAAGTAAAAGAAGAGCTACTAGTAGAGGGAGTGAGCCTGCCAGGGTGTAGAATAAAAAATATGTTCCGGCGTTCAAACGCTCGGCTTGATTCCCCCACCGGGTGATTACTAGAAGTGTGGGGATTAGGGTAGCTTCGAATATAATGTAAAACAGCACTAGTTCGGTAGCACTAAATGCCAAAATAAGAAGGATTTGTAGGACAGTTAAAAGGGATAAAAAAGTTCGTTGGCGAGAGATGGGCTCAGTTTTCAAGTGATTTTGGCTTGCAATGACTATTAAGGGGAGTAATCAACAAGTAAGAACTAATAAAGGGGAGGAGAGTGGGTCTACTGCTAAGTATATGCTAGTTATTATTCAACCTGTTTCGCAAAATAGATTTAGCCATGTGAAGCTAAGGAAGGCGATTAGTAAAGACTGAGCCAAGGTAAAGGTTCAAAGTCACTTGGGTGAAGTTAACCAGATAGAGGGTAGAAGTATAACTGAGGCAAATAAAACTTTTAGCATTGTAAGAGATTAAGGCTTTGAAGGCGATCAGTGCCATGGCTTCGGGCAGTGGCTACTAGGAGAGCCAGACCAGCACTGGCTTCACAAGCTGAAAAGGCAAGGAGAAGTAGGGGAGCAGCTGAGAAGCCAGAAACCCCAAACTGTATGGCTCAAATGGCGAGGGCTAAAAAGAGGGATAGTATCATACCCTCTAGGCAAAGAAGGGCAGAGAGTAGGTGAGTGCGGTGAAATGCTAGACCCATTAAGCCCAAAATAAATATAGCAGAGAATGTGAAGTGAACAGGAGTCATTGGGTGATTATGGAGTTTAACCATAGGCTTTTGAGCCGAAATCAAATATTTTACTTAAACTAAACACCTATTCGGCCCACTCAAGCCCCCCTTGGGATCATTCATAGATAAGTCCAAGGGTGAGAAGGATAAGAACTAAAGTAGCTCAGATAAATGTTTCTTGGGGGCAAGCTAAATGGTTACCTCAGGGTAGTGGAAGTAGTAGGGCAATTTCAAGGTCAAAGAGCAAGAATAGAATGGCGACTAGAAAAAAGCGAAGGGAGAATGGTAAGCGTGCAGACCCTAAAGGGTCAAAGCCGCACTCATAGGGGGAGAGCTTCTCATGATCAGGACTAAGTTGAGGGATTCAGAAAGAGATAAAAATGAGGACAACTGATAACAACAGGGCAATTACTAAAGAGGTTATGACAAGATTCATTATCTTCCCCTAGAATTTAACTAGGACCATGTAATTGGAAGTCACTTATACTACTTGTACTAGAAAGATTAGGATCCTCATCAGTAAATGGAGATGTAAAGGAAAAGTCAGACTACATCAACAAAGTGTCAGTATCAAGCTGCAGCTTCGAAGCCAAAATGGTGTTGTGATGTGAAGTGATACTTAATTTGGCGGATAAGGCAAACACCTAAGAAGGTTGTACCAATAATTACATGGAGCCCATGGAAACCTGTGGCGACGAAAAATGTGGCCCCGTATACCCCGTCGGCGATAGTAAAAGGTGCTTCGTAATATTCTAAGCCTTGAAGAAATGTGAAGTAAAACCCCAGCAAAATAGTAAGAGCTAGAGATTGAATTGCCTGCTTCCGTTGACCTTCTATAATACTATGGTGGGCCCATGTAACAGTCACACCAGAGGCCAAAAGAACCGCAGTATTTAAAAGGGGTACTTCAAAGGGATTTAGAGTTGTAATACCAGTAGGGGGTCAGCAGCCACCCAACTCAGGGGTGGGGGCCAAGCTAGAGTGATAAAATGCTCAGAAAAAACCTAGGAAAAAAAATACTTCTGATGTAATGAATAAAATTATTCCATAGCGAAGGCCCTTCTGAACAGGGGGCGTATGATGACCTTGGAATGTACCCTCTCGAACAATATCCCGTCATCATTGGATTGAGGTAAGAAGTATTAGGATAAGGCCTAGGGTTATAAGAATAGTTGAGTGGAAATGAAATCAAATAGCAAGACCAGAGGTCATAAGTAGGGCGGCAACTGCGCCCGTTAGTGGTCAAGGGCTGGGGTCAACTATGTGAAATGCATGTGCTTGGTGGGCCATTAAATATTCTCTTGTAAATATAGGCTTAAGAGAAGAACAAATACATATGCTTGAATTATAGCTACGGCGATTTCAAGGAGGGTAAGAAGAAGAAGGAGTGTAGCGGTGAGAACTGCTACCGAGGGTATCAGAGGGAGAAGAACAAATGCAGCTGTAGCAATAAGTTGAATTAGAAGGTGACCTGCAGTTAGATTTGCTGTTAATCGCACACCTAAAGCTAGGGGGCGAATGAATAAACTAATTGTTTCAATAATAATTAAGATAGGAATTAAAGCGGTAGGAGTTCCTTCTGGAAGAAGGTGGCCTAAGGCATGGGTGGGTTGGTTACGTATTCCAATAATTACTGTAGCCAGTCATAGGGGAACAGCAAAAGCTATATTGAGAGACAGCTGAGTAGTAGGCGTAAAAGTATAGGGAAGAAGACCTAGTATATTTAGTGTAATAAGAAAAATCATTAGTGAGGCAAATAAAACTGCTCACTTATGCCCTGCAGAGTTAAGGGGGAGAAGAAGCTGCTGCGTAAACCGGCTAATAAATCAACCCTGGAGGGTTAAAAGGCGATTATTTAGTCAGCGCCGGGTTGCAGAGGGAAATAGTGTTCAAGGAAGAGCTAACGCAACAGCAATTAAGGGGATACCTAAAAGTGTGGGGCTTATAAATTGATCAAAAAAGCTTAATGTCATGGCCAGTTTCAAGAGTTTGTTTTAGTGTCTTTGACATCTTTAGCTAACGGCTCATTAGGAAAATTATGAGTTATAACTTTAGGGGGTAAGATGGTTAAGAATACAAATCAGGAGAAGATAAAAATTAGGAACCAGGGGGAGGGGTTAAGTTGAGGCATGTCACTAAGGGTGGTTAGGAATCACCAATTTTTAGCTTAAAAGGCTAACGCTTTGTCCTATTTAGCTTCTTAGTGAAGCGTCTTCAAGTATTAATGAGGATCATGATTCAAAGTGTTTTAAAGGAACTGCTTCGACTACGATAGGTATAAAGCTATGATTAGCCCCGCAAATCTCAGAGCATTGACCGTAGAAAACTCCTGGGCGAGAAGTAATAAATGCTGTTTGGTTAAGGCGGCCAGGTACGGCATCTATTTTTACGCCTAATGCTGGAACTGCCCATGAATGAAGAACATCTTCTGCAGACACAAGGATACGAATGGGGGATTCAACAGGGACTACTATTCGAAGGTCAGCTTCTAGAAGGCGGAATTGACCGGGGGACAGATCTTGAGTTGGGATTATGTAAGAGTCAAACCCTAGGTCTTCGTAGTCAGTGTACTCGTAACTTCAGTATCATTGGTGGCCCATTGCTTTAATAGTTAAGTGTGGGTCGTTAACCTCATCTATGAGATAGAGAATGCGAAGTGAGGGTAGTGCAATTAAGATTAAAATGACTGCTGGAAGAACAGTTCAGATAATTTCAATCTCCTGGGAGTCTAGAATAAACTTATTAGTTAACTTAGTTGATACTATAGCAACAATAATATAGAGCACTAGTGTACTAATAAGAAAAACAATTATAAGTGCATGGTCGTGGAAATGAAGAAGTTCTTCTATAACGGGTGAAGCCGCGTCTTGGAATCCGAGTTGGGAGGGATAAGCCATTCTAGCACAAGCTTAAGGCATGCGGGATTTTAACCCGCATTACTGCCCTGACAAAGTAGTGTAATATTTTTACTAATGCCTTATAAAGAAAGTGGCAGAGCGGTTATGTGGCTGGCTTGAAACCAGTTTATGGGGGTTCAACTCCCTCCTTTCTCGCTAGTTAGTCTGAACCTGTACATAGGCAGGCTCTTCGAATGTGTGATAGGGAGGGGGGCAGCCATGAAGTCACTCAACATTTGTTGAGGCTATTTCTACTGATATAACCTCTCGCTTAGCAGCGAATGCTTCTCAAATGATGAATAGAAATATAATGACTGCCACTAGGGAGATAAGGGAACCTGCAGATGAGACAGTATTTCAGAGAGTGTAAGCATCGGGGTAATCAGAGTATCGGCGGGGTATACCGGCTAGACCCAGGAAGTGTTGAGGGAAAAAAGTTAGGTTTACACCTACAAATATTACCCCAAAATGAATTTTTGTTCAAGTGGATTGAAGAGTATAGCCTGTAAATAAAGGGAATCAGTGAACAAAAGCAGCCATAATGGCAAAGACTGCACCTATTGATAATACATAGTGGAAATGGGCTACTACATAGTATGTGTCATGAAGGACAATATCAAGAGATGAGTTGGCAAGAACAATTCCTGTAAGACCCCCTACTGTAAATAGAAAAATAAATCCCAGAGCTCATAAAAGTGGAGTTTCTCATTTAATAGACCCACCATGCAGAGTGGCCAATCAGCTGAAAACTTTAACCCCTGTTGGGATGGCAATAATTATTGTTGCAGAGGTGAAGTAGGCTCGGGTATCTACATCTATACCAACTGTAAACATATGGTGAGCTCACACAATGAAACCTAAAAGGCCGATGGCCATTATGGCTCAAACTATACCCATATAGCCGAAAGGTTCTTTTTTACCCGCATAGTAAGCCACGATGTGGGAGATTATTCCAAAGCCAGGGAGAATTAGAATATAAACCTCAGGATGACCAAAAAATCAGAAGAGGTGTTGGTAGAGAATAGGGTCTCCTCCGCCAGAGGGATCAAAGAAAGTGGTATTTAAATTTCGATCGGTAAGAAGTATTGTGATTCCAGCTGCAAGTACAGGAAGAGATAGAAGAAGAAGTACAGCAGTAATTAATACTGCTCAAACAAAAAGAGGTGTTTGGTATTGGGAGATCGCTGGTGGTTTCATATTAATAATCGTAGTAATGAAGTTGATAGCCCCAAGAATAGAGGATACACCCGCTAAGTGAAGAGAGAAGATAGTCAAATCAACAGAAGCTCCCGCATGGGCTAAATTACCCGCAAGGGGTGGATACACTGTTCAACCAGTCCCTGCCCCAGCTTCAACTCCCGAGGAGGCTAGGAGGAGCAGAAATGAGGGTGGGAGAAGTCAGAAGCTTATATTATTTATTCGAGGGAAAGCTATATCAGGGGCACCAATCATTAGGGGGATAAGCCAGTTACCAAAGCCACCAATTATAATTGGTATTACTATGAAGAAAATTATTACGAAGGCATGAGCCGTAACAATTACATTATAAATTTGATCGTCCCCTAGAAGGGCCCCAGGTTGACTCAGTTCAGCACGAATAAGTAGGCTCAGTGCTGTTCCTACCATCCCAGCTCAGGCACCGAAGATTAGGTAAAGGGTGCCAATATCTTTATGGTTAGTTGAGAAAAATCATCGCGTGATTGCCACAGGTAGGGCGGCCGAGGTAAGCGGTGGATTGTAGCCCCACAAACGAAGGTTTAAGCCCTTCTCCTACCAAGCCTTGGGGTGTTATCATACTGGATTGCAAATCCGGGGATGCAGAGTAAAATCTGCCGGGGCTTTATTTCATTAGACGGATGCTCGCAGGTTTGAGCGCTTAGCTGTTAACTAAGAATTTAAGGGATCAAGGCCCTTCTGTCTAGAAGGCTTTAGCTTAATTAAAGCACCTGTTTTGCATGCAGGCGATGTGAGGTAATATCTCGCAAGCCTTAAAGCCACCACCCCCAATTTCCCCGCCCCTTTTCGCCCCGGCGGGGCGGGGAAACAGGACCTTTGAAAGGTTTAAGGGAGGAATACAGGGGAATGTATTTAGGTACCTGGGGTATGTGTGTGGCTTATACTAGCAGGGATTAAGAGATTTTCACTCTTACTGGGGGCTTTGAAGGCCCCTGGTCTAGGTAGTTATCCTAAATCCCTAAAGGCAAAAGAGGGTAAGGGCAGTGGGTATGAGGGGAAGCATGAATAGTGAGGAGATAGTTGTTAGGGACAAAACTAGTGATGACTGGGTTGGGGAAGGCCGCCAGGGGGCAGAGGCCGGAGGAGTATTGGGTGCCATGGTGAGGGCTGCAGCATAAGATACGCGAAGGTAGAAATAAAGGCTAAGAAGGGCCATTATCGCGGCTATCGTGGCAATAATAGGTATATCTTGTTTAGTTAACTCCTGAAGGATTAGTCATTTAGGAGCAAAGCCAGAAAGTGGTGGTAAACCCCCTAATGAAAAGAGGATAAAGGGAGCTGTAGCGACTAGAACTGTGGATTTAGTCCAAGCGGACGCCAGAGAATTAATGGTTAAAGAAGAGGTAAATTTTAGAAGGAGGAATGCAGGGGTGGTTATGAGAATATATGTAAAGAGAGCAAGGAGAGAAAGGGGGGGTGAAAACTGGCAAACAAGAAGTATTCAACCCAAATGAGCAATAGATGAATATGCAAGGATCTTCCGGATTTGAAGTTGATTTAGCCCCCCTCAGCCGCCAACTAAAATAGATAGTAAAGCCAGAATAATTAGGAGGTCATTATTAGGGGGGGACATTTGTACAAGAAGAATAAAGGGGGCAAGCTTCTGCCATGTGGATAAAATTAAACCTGTGGTGAGATCTAATCCTTGAAGGACTTCAGGTAGTCAGAAGTGAACCGGTGCCAAGCCTAATTTTAAGGACAGGGCTATAATGGCCATAGTCGCTGACAGAGGTGAAGATATATTTATAATATTTCATTCACCAGTAACCCAAGCGTTAGTTGCGCTAGCAAATAGAATTATGGCAGCAGCGGTTGCTTGTGTGAGGAAATACTTAGTAGTTGCTTCAACTGCGCGGGGGTGAGGGCGCTGGGCTATTAAGGGTATAATGGCTAAAGTATTAATTTCAAGGCCTATTCAAGCGAGTAATCAATGGGAACTTGAGAAAGTAATAGTGGTTCCAAGTCCTAAGCTTAGAAGGAAAAGAGATAAAATGAATGGGCTCATTAGTAAAGGAGGGATTTTAACCATCATTATTGGGGTATGGGCCCAAGAGCTTATTTAGCTGACTTTACTAGGAGATGGTGTAGTGGAAGCACGAAGAGTTTTGATCTCTTAAGCGGGGGTTCAAGTCCTCCTTTTCTAAGGGGCTGGAGGGGATTTAACCCTCATGATTCACCCTATCAAAGTGACCCTTTAATTCAGGCACGGCCCCTTGTTTTCACTATAGCTGAGGGGGAGCGCCTGCCAGTGCAATAGTAAGTGAGAGATGAAAAATCACTAAAGCTAGTGTTAAAGGAAGAAAATTCTTTCACACAAGGTGCATAAGTTGATCATATCGGAAGCGGGGGTATGATGCTCGAACTCAGAGAAACAATAAGGATAAAAGAGCCGCTTTAACCATGAGGTTAATCGTAGTCAACTCAGGGATAGTGGGAATATGGGAGGCACCTAGGAATAGAACAGTTGATAGGGTGTTTATAAAGAGAATATTAGCATATTCAGCTAAAAAAAATAATGCAAAGGGACCCCCTGCGTACTCAACGTTGAAACCTGATACTAATTCAGATTCACCCTCAGTAAGATCAAAAGGGGCTCGGTTGGTTTCAGCAAGAGTTGAAATATATCACATCGCCGCTAGTGGCCAGGCAGGAAAAATTAGTCAAACCGTCTCTTGGGCAATATTAAAGGTCTGAAGAGTGAAGCCCCCCGCAAGGATAACCGTTGATAAAAGAATAAGACCGAGGCTAACTTCATAAGAGACAGTTTGCGCAACGGCTCGAAGAGCTCCTATAAGGGCATATTTGGAGTTAGAAGCCCAGCCAGATCCTAGGGTAGAGTACACGGCAAGGCTGGAAATAGCAAGAATAAATAGAAGGCCAAGATTAAGGTCTGCAAGAGGGTACGGGATGGGAATAGTTACTCAAAGAAGAAGCGCTAATGTAAGAGCGAGTACGGGGGTAACAAGAAAAAGAACAGGGGATGAGGTAGCGGGGCGGATGGGTTCCTTAAGGAACAGTTTTACGCCATCAGCGATAGGTTGAAGAAGGCCATAAGGGCCAACAACATTAGGGCCCTTTCGGAGTTGCATATAACCGAGGACCTTACGTTCAATTAAAGTGAGAAAAGCAACAGCTAGGAGGATAGGGATAATGTACGCAAGGGGGTTGAGGAGGTGAGTTACGATTATCATAGTTAAAGAGGGGATTTGAACCCCTGTTCAAAGGGCTTAGACCTTCTGCAGTTACCGGGCTCTGCCACCTTAACAGGCCATGCTTTCTGGCGCATGGGCACCCCCCTTAGGCCTCTTTAGCTAAGTTCAGTGGGTGGGGAAAGGGTATACCTATAGCATGGACCCCATCTTCTCGGTCCTTTCGTACTAGAAAAGATAGTTTCACAGATAGAAACTGACCTGGATCTCTCCGGTCTGAACTCAGATCACGTAGGATTTTAATCGTTGAACAAACGAACCTTTAATAGCGGCTACACCATTAGGATATCCTGATCCAACATCGAGGTCGTAAACCCTCTTGTCGATAGGGGCTCTTAAAGAGGATTGCGCTGTTATCCCTAGGGTAACTCGGTTCGTTGATCGGCAGGCCGGATCATTAGAAGTCAGGAATCCTGATATATAGAGCTGTAGCTCTTAATTATAGGGGTTACCCCCTATCCACGCGGTGGTTTAGTTTATCTCCGCGGTCGCCCCAACCAAAGACATTTAGGGGAGGGTAGCCGTGTTTTTATATAGTTGGGGTTTATACTTTGGGCAAGCTCACTAAAGTCTAAAGCTCCACAGGGTCTTCTCGTCTTGTGACTGCATCCCCGCTTCTGCACGGGGAAATCAGTTTCATTGACATGAGAAGGGAGACAGTTTTGCCCTCGTCTCGCCTTTCATACAGGTCTCCATTTAAAAGACAAGTGATTACGCTACCTTTGCACGGTCATAATACCGCGGCCGTTAAACTTCTAGTCACCGGGCAGGCGTGGCCTCTTATACAATATCTTGCAAGAGGTGATGTTTTTGGTAAACAGGCGGGGCTAGTGTTTGCCGAGTTCCTTCCCTCTCTTTTAGTCTTTCCTTGGTGCATTCTTGTGTTAGGTCAACGGTTTAATGTGGGGGCTTTTCTAGAAATCAAGTTACTTCCCAATCACCTCTGCGGTTTGAGGTCGGATAAATTTCGGTGGGGAATCCGGTCCGAGTTACACTTATGCAAGGAGGGGTTAAATAGTACCCCTTATTACTCGTTCTAGCATAATCTCTTCTATTTCCAAATAGAGTGATCTAGTAAGTTAGGGGGAGTAAAACATATAATCAGAATAATAGGGTAGATACAGCTTGAGCTTTAACGCTATCAGGAGTGGTGGCTGCTTTCAGGCCTACAAAGGCTGTAGTGACCTTAAGTAAAATGATTTTTATCCTCCCGTTAATAAGGTTGTATCCTCCTTCAAGAGAGCTGAACCTCCCTTGAATAACTCCCAGCTTTAATACCATAGCCAATGATTTTACGTCTATTATAGGGGCTAGGGGAGGGGCGGGGGCTGAACTTATATTCATTTTCTAGATAACCAGCTATCACCAGGTTCGGTAGGTTTATCACCTCTACTCAGCGTTCATCCCACTCTTTTGCCACAGAGACGGGTTAGCCCTATCTAGGTGCCTCGGAGTAGCTCACTTGGTTTCGGGTGTCAGACTACAGTGCTCTGTGCCTGGAATGACTTGCTTGATCATGATGCAAAAGGTACAAGGGGTTATCTTTGCTTCTCTACGCTTAAGTATTTTCATTGGATTTTTCAGCTTTCCCTTGCGGTACTAGTTCTATTGCTCCTGTTTCCATTTCTGTCACCTATACTAGGGCGGGAAAATGATTTAATTTATATTTTAAGTGTATTACTAGATTAGTTATATATTCTACTTAAATGTTATTTGGGCTAGCTATTTAGCATCAGGGCAACCCGATTTGCACGGGGGGCTTCTCAGTGTAAGGGAGATGCTTTATCTTACTCAGCTATGCCCTGATTATTCCAAGTACACCTTCCGGTACACTTACCATGTTACGACTTATCTCCTCTTAGTTAATTATGGGGTATTAAAATATAGTTATAGCATAAACACTGGGGGAGAGCGACGGGCGGTATGTGCGCGCCTCAGAGCCGGCTTCAGCGGGACACTCTATTTCTCCACTTACTGCTAAATCCTCCTTCAAAGGGATATTTCAATCCCTCTTCCGTGGTACCCTGAATCAGAGAATGTAGCCCATTTCTACCTTCTCATGCGCTACACCTCGACCTGACGTTTTAGGCTTTACCATTTATGCTTACTATTATCCCTTCATAGGGTAAGCTGACGGCGGCGGTATATAGGCAGTGGGAACTAGAGAGGGAAAGGTTTAACGGGGGGTATCGGTTCTAGAACAGGCTCCTCTAGGGGGGTCTGAGGCACCGCCAAGTCCTTTGGGTTTCAAGCTAACGCTCGTAGTACCCGGGCGGATAGTTAATGTACTTGAGCTATCGAAGTTTACAGCTATACATAGTGGGGTATCTAATCCCAGTTTGTTCTATAGCTTTCGTGGGTTCAGTTATATTAAAGCCACTTTCGTAGGAGGTCATCCATTCCCCGGGTGCGTATAACAGCCATGGGGATGTAGGGCTCTAGTTTTTAGTTCTCCTAACCACTCTTTACGCCGGGTACTATTGACTTGGACCTCTCGTATAACCGCGGTGGCTGGCACGAGTTTTACCGGTCCTAGTGATCTTAATTAAGTCAAGCTGACGCTTATGGCTTAATGTTTATTACTGCTGAGTACCCTTAGGGGTGTGGCTAAGCAAGGCGTCATGGGCTAAAGTTTGTGCCTGATACCAGCTCCCTAGCCCCGGTCGGGGGTTGAGGGCATTCTCACAGGGGTGCAGATACTTGCATGTATAAGTATAATCGAGGCCAATAGTAAAGTCAGGACCAAGCCTTTGTGCCCATGGGGTTAATTAAGCCCATCTTAACATCTTCAGTGTTATGCTTTAATTAAGCTACATTAGC